GTCCTTGTAGCTTAATACCAAAGCATAGCACTGAAGATGCTAAGATGGTTTCTCACATTTCCCAAGGACAAAAGACTTAGTCCTAACCTTACCGTTGATTGTTGCCAGACATATACATGCAAGTATCTGCGATCCAGTGTAAATGCCCTCTACCTACAACATCGAGGCAGAGGAGCGGACATCAGGCACACCTGCTAGCGGTAGCCCAAAACGTCTTGCTCGGCCACACCCCCACGGGTACTCAGCAGTAATTAACATTAAGCAATAAGTGAAAACTTGACTTAGTCATGGCAGTCCCAAGGGTTGGTAAATCTTGTGCCAGCCACCGCGGTCACACAAGAAACCCAAATTAACCGTAACACGGCGTAAAGAGTGGCTCAACGTTATCCTTACAACTAAGATTAAAATGTAACTGAGCTGTCATAAGCCCAAGTTGCATATAAAATCACTCTGAAAACAATCTTAGCAACCTCGACCAATAAAACCCACGAAAGCTAAGGCACAAACTGGGATTAGATACCCCACTATGCTTAGCCTTAAATCTAGGTACTTACTCTACCAAAGTATCCGCCTGAGAACTACGAGCACAAACGCTTAAAACTCTAAGGACTTGGCGGTACCCCAAACCCACCTAGAGGAGCCTGTTCTGTAATCGATAACCCACGATACACCCAACCGCTCCTTGCCAAAACAGCCTACATACCGCCGTCGTCAGCTTACCTTCATCTGAGAGTACAACAGTAAGCATAACAGCCTCATACCACGCTAACAAGACAGGTCAAGGTATAGCCCATGGAGCGGAAGAAATGGGCTACATTTTCTAAGCTAGAAAACCACGAAAGGGGGTGTGAAATCACCCCTAGAAGGCGGATTTAGTAGTAAAGCAGGATAATAAAGCCTGCTTTAAACTGGCTCTGGGGTACGTACATACCGCCCGTCACCCTCTTCACAAGCTACTAACTCTATAATTAATACAACACCCAGCTGAAGATGAGGTAAGTCGTAACAAGGTAAGTGTACCGGAAGGCGCACTTAGCATACCAAGACGTAGCTTTAACATAAAGCGTTCAGCTTACACCTGAAAGATGTTTGCTATCTACCAGACCGTCTTGAGCCTAAATCTAGCCCAACCACACAAAGATAACTACTCAAGAATCCACTCAACCACTGAACTAAAACATTACCAAAACTTAGTATAGGTGATAGAAAAGGACCCCCGGCGCAATAGAGAATAGTACCGTAAGGGAAAGATGAAATAACAATGAAAAACTAAGCAATGGACAGCAAAGATAAACCCTTGTACCTTTTGCATTATGATTTAGCAAGAACAAGACCAAGCAAAATGAACTTAAGCTTGCCCCCCCGAAACCCAAGCGAGCTACTTACAGGCAGCTATCCTGAGCGAACCCGTCTCTGTTGCAAAAGAGTGGGACGACCTGTCAGTAGAGGTGAAAAGCCAATCGAGCTGGGTGATAGCTGGTTGCCCGTGAAATGAATCTAAGTTCTACCTTGACTATTCCCCATCAGTGAACAACCGATCACTTACCGTGTGAAAAGCCAAGAGCAATTTAAAGGGGGTACAGCCCCTCTAAAAAAGAATACAACCTATCCTAGCGGATAACCCACATCCTCCCCCACCCTGTAGGCCTTAAAGCAGCCATCAATAAAGAATGCGTCAAAGCTCACTTACCCAAAAATACAAAAACATCATGACTCCCTTAACTCTAACGGGTTAATCTATGCCTATAGAAGAATTAATGCTAGAATAAGTAACTTGGAGTCTCCCTCCTCTCCAGCGCAAACTTACATCCACCAGTTATTAACAGACAAACTAATATCACAAACCCAACAAGACTAAATATCACTACCACCTGTTACCCCAACACTGGAGCGCTCAAAAGAAAGATTAAAACCTGTAAAAGGAACTAGGCAAACTCAGGGCCCGACTGTTTGCCAAAAACATAGCCTTCAGCCAAACAAGTATTGAAGGTGATGCCTGCCCAGTGACACACGTTCAACGGCCGCGGTATCCTAACCGTGCGAAGGTAGCGCAATCAATTGTCCCATAAATCGAGACTTGTATGGACGGCTAAACGAGGTCCAAACTGTCTCTTACAGGTAATCAGTGAAATTGATCTTCCTGTGCAAAAGCAGGAATAAACACATAAGACGAGAAGACCCTGTGGAACTTTAAAATCAGCGACCACTCCATAAATAACTACAAACCTATCAGGCCCACTACCTAAATAAACGCTGGTCCGCATTTTTCGGTTGGGGCGACCTAGGAGCAAAACAAATCCTCCAAAAATAAGACCACACCTCTTAACAAAGAGTTACACCTCCATGTGCAAATAGTAACCAGACCCAATACAATTGATTAATGGACTAAGCTACCCCAGGGATAACAGCGCAACCTCCTTCAAGAGCCCATATCGACAAGGAGGTTTACGACCTCGATGTTGGATCAGGACATCCTAATGGTGCAGCCGCTATTAAGGGTTCGTTTGTTCAACGATTAATAGTCCTACGTGATCTGAGTTCAGACCGGAGTAATCCAGGTCGGTTTCTATCTATGTTGAACTTTCCCTAGTACGAAAGGACCGGGAAAGTGAGGCCAATGCTCCAAACACGCCTTACCCCTCAAGTAATGAACCCAACTAAATTACCAAAGGACACCCACTTCTTCACCCCAGATAAAGGGTTAGCTAGTGTGGCAGAGTTTGGCAAATGCAAAAGGCTTAAGCCCTTTACCCAGAGGTTCAAATCCTCTCCCTAGCTCCTAAACTCATGACCTGATTATCCACCGCAATTTACCTTACCATGTCCTTATCCTACGCCATCCCAATCCTACTCGCAGTGGCTTTCCTAACCTTAGTAGAACGAAAAGTGCTAAGCTATATACAGTCTCGAAAAGGTCCTAACATCGTAGGTCCTTTCGGCCTATTACAGCCACTAGCAGATGGTGTAAAACTATTTATTAAAGAACCCATTCGCCCATCTACCTCCTCCCCTCTCCTCTTCATCCTTACCCCCATACTAGCCCTCCTACTAGCAATTTCAATCTGAACCCCCATTCCCCTTCCCTTCTCCCTTGCAGACCTAAACTTGGGCCTTCTCTTCCTACTAGCCATATCCAGCCTAGCAGTATACTCTATCTTATGATCTGGATGAGCCTCCAACTCAAAATACGCCCTAATCGGAGCACTACGAGCCGTAGCCCAAACTATTTCATACGAAGTAACACTAGCCATCATCCTCCTATCCGTAATCTTATTAAGCGGTAATTACACCTTAAACACCCTAGCTATTACTCAAGAACCACTATACCTCATTTTCTCCTCTTGACCCCTTGCAATAATATGATATATTTCCACACTCGCAGAAACAAACCGTGCCCCATTCGACCTTACAGAAGGAGAATCCGAACTAGTATCTGGCTTCAATGTAGAATATGCCGCAGGACCATTTGCCTTATTCTTCCTAGCTGAATACGCTAACATCATACTAATAAATACACTAACCACTATCTTATTTCTAAACCCCAGCTCTCTCAACCCTTCTCCCGAGCTGTTCCCAATTACACTCGCCACAAAAGTACTACTCCTCTCCTCCGGCTTCCTATGAGTCCGAGCCTCATATCCTCGGTTCCGCTATGATCAACTAATACATTTACTATGAAAAAACTTCCTTCCACTAACACTAGCCCTCTGCCTCTGACACACTAGCATACCAATTTGCTACGCAGGTATCCCCCCATCCCTAAGAATTAAGGAAATGTGCCTGAACAAAAGGATCACTATGATAAAGTGAACATAGAGGTATACCACTCCTCTCATTTCCTAACATCTAAACCTTAGAAAAGTAGGAATCGAACCTACACAAGAGAAATCAAAACTCTCCATACTTCCTTTATATTATTTCCTAGTAGAGTAAGCTAAAAAAGCTATCGGGCCCATACCCCGAAAATGATGGTGCAACCCCTTCCCCTACTAATGAATCCCCATGCAAAACTACTATCATCTGTAAGCCTTATTCTAGGTACCTCCATTACAATCTCAAGCAATCATTGAATAATAGCCTGAACAGGCCTAGAAACCAACACCCTCGCTATCATTCCACTCATCGCAAAGTCCCACCACCCCCGAGCTATTGAAGCAGCAATTAAATATTTTCTAGTACAAGCAACCGCTTCAGCACTAGTCCTATTCTCAAGTCTAATAAATGCATGATTTACAGGACAATGAGACATTACCCAGCTAAACCACCAAACACCTTGCCTACTATTAACAACGGCAATCGCCATAAAACTTGGACTAGTACCCTTCCACTTCTGATTTCCAGAAGTACTTCAAGGTTCATCCCTAACTACAGCACTATTATTATCTACAGTAATAAAACTCCCCCCAATCACTATTCTCTTCATAACATCTCACTCCTTAAATTCAACACTACTAACCACCATAGCTATCGCCTCAACTGCTCTTGGTGGGTGAATAGGATTAAACCAAACACAACTACGAAAAATTCTAGCCTTCTCATCCATCTCCCATCTCGGATGAATAATTATCATCATAACCTACAATCCAAAACTTACATTACTAACCTTCTACTTATATACCCTAATCACCACTACCGTTTTCTTAGCTCTAAACAAAACCAAAACCCTAAAACTCCAAACAATAATAACCTCATGAACAAAAATCCCCACCCTAAATGCAACTCTAATACTAACCCTACTATCCCTAGCGGGCCTCCCACCCCTAACAGGCTTCCTGCCTAAATGACTTATTATCCAAGAACTCACTAAACAAGAACTAACCGCAGCAGCTACAATCATTGCCCTACTTTCACTACTGAGCTTATTCTTCTATCTCCGCCTTACATACTACTCCACAGTCACACTCCCACCAAACTCAACAAACCACATAAAACAATGGCACATTAACAAGCCTACAAACACCACACTCGCTATCCTAACTTCTCTATCAACTCTACTACTACCCTTATCCCCCATAACCTTGACCCTTGTCTAGAAACTTAGGATAATCACCCAAACCGAAGGCCTTCAAAGCCTTAAATAAGAGTTAAACCCTCTTAGTTTCTGCTAAGACCCGCAAGATACTAACCTACATCTCCTGAATGCAACTCAGGTGCTTTAATTAAGCTAGGGCCTTCCACGCAAACCCTGGACAGGTGGGCTTCGATCCCACAAAACTCTAGTTAACAGCTAAATGCCCAAACCTAACAGGCTTCCGTCCAATAAGACCCCGGCACACTTTTAATGTACATCAATGAGCTTGCAACTCAACATGAATTTCACCACAGGGTCGGTAAGAAGAGGAATCAAACCTCTGTAAAAAGGACTACAGCCCAACGCTTATAACACTCAGCCATCTTACCTGTGACCTTCATTACCCGATGATTATTCTCAACCAATCACAAAGATATCGGTACCCTATATCTAATTTTCGGTGCATGAGCAGGTATAATCGGAACCGCCCTGAGCCTACTCATCCGAGCTGAACTTGGACAACCAGGAACACTTCTAGGAGACGACCAAATTTACAATGTTATTGTCACTGCTCATGCCTTCGTAATAATCTTCTTCATAGTAATGCCAATTATGATTGGAGGATTCGGAAACTGACTAGTCCCCCTCATAATTGGTGCCCCAGACATAGCATTTCCACGCATAAACAACATAAGCTTCTGATTACTACCACCATCATTTATACTACTACTAGCCTCATCAACAGTTGAAGCAGGAGCAGGCACAGGATGAACAGTATACCCACCCTTAGCTGGTAATCTAGCCCATGCTGGTGCCTCAGTAGACTTAGCCATCTTCTCCTTACACCTAGCAGGTGTATCCTCTATCCTAGGAGCAATCAATTTCATTACAACTGCCATCAACATAAAACCTCCAGCTTTATCACAATACCAAACCCCCTTATTTGTCTGATCCGTCCTAATCACCGCCGTCCTACTCTTACTCTCACTTCCAGTCCTCGCCGCAGGCATTACAATACTACTCACAGACCGAAACTTAAACACTACATTCTTTGACCCTGCTGGAGGAGGAGACCCAATCCTCTATCAACACCTTTTCTGATTCTTTGGTCACCCAGAAGTTTACATCCTCATCCTCCCCGGATTTGGAATCATCTCCCACGTAGTAACTTACTATGCTGGTAAAAAAGAACCATTTGGCTACATAGGCATAGTATGAGCTATATTATCCATTGGATTCCTAGGCTTTATCGTATGAGCCCACCACATATTCACAGTCGGAATAGACGTGGACACCCGAGCATACTTCACATCTGCTACTATAATCATTGCTATTCCAACTGGTATTAAAGTATTTAGTTGACTAGCCACGCTGCACGGTGGAACTATCAAATGAGATCCCCCAATACTATGAGCCCTAGGCTTCATCTTCCTATTTACCATCGGAGGACTAACAGGAATCGTCTTAGCAAACTCCTCACTAGACATCGCCCTACACGACACATACTATGTAGTAGCCCACTTCCACTACGTCCTATCAATAGGCGCAGTCTTTGCCATCTTAGCAGGCTTCACCCATTGATTTCCACTATTTACTGGATATACACTACACCCCACATGAGCTAAAGCCCACTTTGGAGTTATATTTACAGGCGTAAACTTAACCTTCTTCCCACAACACTTCTTAGGATTAGCCGGCATACCACGACGATATTCCGACTACCCAGACGCCTACACCCTATGAAATACTATATCCTCCATTGGTTCACTCATCTCAATAACAGCAGTAATTATACTAATATTCATAATCTGAGAGGCCTTCGCATCAAAACGAAAAGTCTTACAACCCGAACTAACCTCCACTAACGTCGAATGAATCCACGGTTGTCCTCCCCCATACCACACCTTCGAAGAACCAGCCTTCGTCCAAGTACAAGAAAGGAAGGAATCGAACCCTCATATGCTGGTTTCAAGCCAACCGCATCAAACCACTCATGCTTCTTTCTTATGGGGTGTTAGTAAAACTATTACATAACCTTGTCAAGGTTAAATCATAGGTGAAAACCCTATACACCCCCCATGGCCAATCACGCCCAATTCGGATTTCAAGACGCCTCCTCCCCTATTATAGAAGAACTCGTAGAATTCCATGATCATGCCCTAATAGTTGCACTAGCTATCTGCAGCCTCGTCTTATATCTTCTAGCTCTTATATTAATAGAAAAACTATCCTCAAACACCGTAGATGCCCAAGAAGTTGAACTAATCTGAACTATTCTTCCAGCCATCGTCCTTATCCTCCTTGCCCTCCCCTCCCTACAAATCCTATACATAATAGACGAAATTGACGAGCCCGACCTAACACTAAAAGCAATCGGACATCAATGATACTGAACCTATGAATACACAGACTTCAAAGACCTAACATTCGATTCCTATATAATCCCCACAACAGACCTACCACAAGGACACTTCCGACTACTCGAAGTTGATCATCGAGTTGTTATCCCCATAGAATCCCCCATCCGCATTATCATTACAGCTAGTGACGTCCTTCACTCGTGAGCAGTCCCCACTTTAGGTGTAAAAACAGACGCAATTCCAGGCCGACTAAACCAAACCTCCTTTATTACAACCCGACCAGGCATCTTCTACGGCCAATGCTCAGAAATCTGTGGAGCTAACCACAGCTACATACCAATCGTAGTAGAATCTACCCCCCTTCCCCACTTCGAGAACTGATCATTACTCCTATCATCCTAATCATTAAGAGGCTATGCAACAGCACTAGCCTTTTAAGCTAGAGAAAGAGGACATACCACCCTCCTTAATGATATGCCACAACTAAACCCAAACCCATGGTTCCTTATCATACTCACATCATGAATAGTCTTCTCATTAATCATTCAACCCAAACTCCTTTCATTCACTACTACTAACACCCCCTCCACTAAACTCAAAGCAACAACTAAAACCACCCCCTGAACTTGACCATGAACTTAAGCTTCTTCGACCAATTCACAAGCCCATGCCTACTAGGAATTCCACTAATCCTGCTTGCAACACTATTTCCCACTCTACTGCTCCCCATACCTGGCAACCGATGAATTACCAACCGGCTCTCCACCCTTCAACTATGATTCCTACACCTAATCACAAAACAACTAATAATACCCCTTAACAAAACAGGCCATAAATGAGCCTTAATCCTGACATCATTAATAATCTTACTCCTTATAATCAACCTCCTCGGCCTACTACCATACACCTTTACCCCAACCACTCAACTGTCAATAAACATAGCACTAGCCTTCCCACTTTGACTCGCCACCCTACTTACAGGCCTACGAAACCAACCCTCAATATCTCTAGGGCACCTACTCCCCGAAGGAACCCCAACACCATTAATCCCCGCCCTAATCATAATTGAAACAGCCAGCTTACTTATCCGCCCCCTAGCACTAGGCGTCCGCCTAACAGCAAACCTCACAGCAGGCCACCTACTCATCCAACTCATTTCCACAGCCACAACCGTCTTACTTCCAATAATACCCTCAGTATCCATCCTAACCACATTAATCTTACTTCTACTCACTATTCTAGAAGTAGCAGTGGCCATAATTCAAGCTTATGTCTTCGTCCTCCTACTAAGCTTATACTTACAAGAAAACATCTAATGGCCCACCAAGCACATTCTTATCACATAGTAGACCCAAGCCCATGACCCATCTTTGGGGCAGCCGCTGCCCTACTCACCACCTCTGGACTAGCCATATGATTCCATTATAACTCCTTCCAATTACTAACCCTAGGCCTGCTCTCCATAACCCTAGTAATACTACAATGATGACGAGACATCGTACGAGAAAGCACATTCCAAGGACACCACACACCCACAGTTCAAAAAGGTTTACGATACGGAATAATCCTCTTCATTACATCCGAAGCATTCTTCTTCTTAGGCTTCTTCTGAGCATTCTTTCACTCCAGCCTAGTACCCACCCCAGAACTAGGCGGACAATGACCCCCAACAGGCATCAAACCCCTAAACCCACTAGAAGTCCCCCTACTAAACACAGCCATCCTACTAGCCTCAGGAGTCACCGTTACATGAGCACATCACAGCATTACGGAAAGCAACCGCAAACAAGCAATTCATGCATTAACCTTAACAATCTTACTCGGATTTTACTTTACAGCTCTCCAAGCAATAGAATACTATGAAGCACCCTTCTCAATCGCTGATGGAGTCTATGGTTCCACCTTCTTCGTCGCAACCGGATTCCACGGACTCCACGTAATTATCGGATCTTCCTTCTTATCAGTATGTCTCCTTCGACTAGCCAAATTCCACTTCACATCAAACCACCATTTCGGATTCGAAGCAGCAGCCTGATATTGACACTTCGTAGACATCATCTGATTATTCCTCTACATAACAATCTACTGATGAGGATCCTGCTCTTCTAGTATATTAATTACAATTGACTTCCAATCTTTAAAATCTGGTAAAACCCCAGAGAAGAGCAATTAACATAATTACATTCATATTAACCTTATCCCTCGCACTATCCTTAATCTTAATAACACTAAACTTCTGATTAGCTCAAACTAACCCAGATTTCGAAAAACTATCCCCCTATGAATGTGGCTTCGACCCGCTTGGCTCCGCCCGACTCCCATTCTCCATCCGCTTCTTCCTCAGTAGCCATCTTATTCTTACTCTTTGACCTAGAAATCGCACTCCTACTTCCCCTCCCTTGAGCCATCCAACTCCAATCCCCCACTACCACATTAACCTGAGCTTTCACTATTATCCTCCTACTCACCCTAGGACTTATTTATGAATGAATACAAGGAGGCCTAGAATGAGCAGAATAAACAGAAAGTTAGTCTAACCAAGACAGTTGATTTCGACTCAACAAACCATAGTTAAACTCTATGACTTTCTCCATGTCACTATCACACTTAAGCTTCTACTCAGCTTTCACCCTAAGCAGCCTAGGATTAGCATTCCATCGCACACACCTAATCTCAGCCCTTCTATGTTTAGAAAGTATAATATTATCCATATACATCGCCCTATCCATCTGACCTATTGAAAACCAAGCAACATCCCCTACCCTAATACCCATACTCATACTTACATTTTCAGCCTGCGAAGCTGGCACAGGCTTAGCAATACTAGTAGCCTCTACCCGAACCCACGGCTCAGACCACCTACACAACCTAAACTTACTACAATGTTAAAAATCATCCTCCCAACAATTATACTCCTCCCCACAGCCCTCTTATCCCCACAAAAATTCCTATGAATCAATACCACCATACACAGCCTACTAATCGCCTCCTTAAGCCTACAATGATCCCTCCCTACATACTACCCACTAAAAAACATAACCCAATGAACTGGAATCGATCAAATCTCATCCCCCCTGCTAATCCTATCCTGCTGATTACTCCCCCTCATAATCCTAGCTAACCAAAACCACCTCCAACATGAACCCCTAACACGAAAGCGAACCTTTATTACAACACTAATTACAATCCAACCTTTCATCCTCCTAGCATTCTCTACCACCGAGCTAATACTATTTTACATCTCCTTTGAAGCAACCCTTATCCCCACCCTTATCCTTATTACACGATGAGGGAACCAACCAGAACGCCTAAGCGCAGGCATCTACTTACTATTTTACACCCTCATAAGCTCACTTCCACTACTAGTCACCATCCTATACCTACACTCCCAAATTGGAACCCTTAACCTAACAATACTAAAACTCACCCATCCAACATTCACACTATCTTGAACCCACCTCCTATCCGGCCTAGCCCTACTAATAGCATTCATAGTAAAAGCTCCCCTATATGGACTTCACCTATGGTTACCAAAAGCCCACGTAGAAGCGCCAATCGCAGGATCTATATTACTTGCCGCCTTACTCCTAAAACTAGGTGGTTACGGCATCATACGAATCACTCTACTAACAGGCCCCATCTCAAATCACCTACACTACCCATTCCTTGCACTAGCCCTATGAGGTGCACTAATAACAAGCTCAATCTGCCTACGCCAAACTGACCTTAAATCCCTCATCGCTTACTCCTCTGTAAGCCACATAGGCTTAGTCATTGCCGCAAGCATAATCCAAACCCACTGGTCATTTTCAGGAGCAATAATTCTAATAATCTCCCATGGCCTAACCTCCTCAATACTATTCTGCCTTGCCAACACAAATTACGAACGCACACACAGCCGAATCTTACTACTCACCCGAGGTCTACAACCCCTCCTACCACTTATGGCCACTTGATGGCTCCTAGCAAACCTCACAAATATAGCCCTACCCCCTACTACAAACCTTATAGCAGAATTAACCATCATAATCGCACTATTCAACTGATCCACCCCTACAATCCTTCTAACCGGAGCCGCAACCTTCCTAACCGCCTCATACACACTATTTATATTACTAACAACCCAACGAGGAATCCTACCAAACCACATCACATCCATACAAAACTCAAACACACGAGAACATCTCCTAATAGCCCTCCACACCATTCCCATACTACTCCTAATTTTAAAACCAGAAACCATCTCTGGATTCCCCTTATGCAAGTATAGTTTCAACCCAAACATTAGACTGTGACTCTAAAAATAGAAGTTAAAACCTTCTTACCTGCCGAGGGGAGGGTTTAACCAACAAGAACTGCTAACTCTTGCATCTGAGTTTAAAATCTCAGCCCCCTTACTTTTAAAGGATAACAGTAATCCACTGGTCTTAGGAACCACCTATCTTGGTGCAAATCCGAGTAAAAGTAATGGAAACAACACTACTGCTCAGCACCTCTATACTATTAACACTAACAATCATCCTAACCCCAACACTAACCCCACTACTATCAAAAAACTTCCAAAGCTCCCCAACAACCATCATACGCACCATCAAAACTGCCTTCCTAATTAGCCTAATACCAATAACATTATTCCTATACTCAGGCACAGAAAGCATCACCTCTAACTGAGAATGAATATTCATCACAAACTTTAAAATCCCCCTCAGCTTCAAAATCGATCAATACTCCATAATATTTTTTCCGATCGCATTATTCGTAACATGATCCATCCTCCAATTTACAGAATGATACATAAATTCAGAGCCATACCTCATAAAATTTTACTCTCACCTATTAGTATTCCTAATCGCCATACTTATCCTAACCGTCGCCAACAACATATTCTTACTATTTATCGGCTGAGAAGGAGTAGGAATCATATCCTTCCTACTAACCGGCTGATGACAAGGCCGCGCAGATGCCAACACAGCCGCACTACAAGCCGTACTTTACAACCGAATTGGAGACATCGGACTTATCCTAAGCATAGCTTGACTCGCTTCCACCATAAACACCTGAGAAATTCAACAAACCTTTACCAACACCCAAACCCCAACCCTCCCTCTCTTAGGGCTCATTATCGCTGCCACAGGAAAATCAGCCCAATTCGGACTGCACCCCTGACTACCAGCAGCCATAGAAGGTCCAACCCCAGTCTCAGCCTTACTTCACTCAAGCACAATAGTAGTCGCTGGAATCTTCCTACTTATCCGCACCCACCCCATAATTACCAACAACCAAACCGCCCTTACCCTACGCCTATGCCTAGGAGCTTTATCCACACTCTTCGCTGCCACATGTGCCCTCACACAAAATGATATCAAAAAGACCATTGCTTTCTCCACATCTAGCCAACTAGGCCTAATAATAGTCACCATTGGATTAAACCTACCACAACTAGCCTTCCTCCATATTTCAACACACGCTTTCTTCAAAGCTATACTATTCCTATGTTCAGGAACAATCATCCACAATTTAAACGGAGAACAAGACATCCGAAAAATAGGAAGCCTACAAAAAATACTCCCAACAACCACCTCCTGCCTAACCATTGGTAACCTAGCACTAATAGGAACCCCATTCTTAGCCGGGTTCTACTCAAAAGACCTCATTATCGAAAACTTAAACACCTCTTACCTGAACACCTGGGCACTTCTCCTAACACTCTTAGCTACATCATTCACCGCCACCTACACCCTACGAATAACTCTTTTAGTACAAACAGGATTCACTCGCATACCTTCAACATCACCAATCAACGAAAACAATCCAACAGTAATCAACCCAATTACTCGTCTTGCCCTAGGTAGCATTATAGCTGGCCTCCTTATCACATCGTTCATCACCTCAACCAAAACCCCCCCAATAACTATACCCCTAACCACAAAAACTGCAGCCATCACCCTCACTATACTAGGCATTATCCTAGCCCTAGAACTCTCAAACATAACCCACACCCTAACCCCACCAAAACAAAATCCCCTATCAAACTTCTCAAATTCACTAGGATATTTTAATCCCCTAATACATCGACTTAACTCCATAAACCTCTTAAACAAAGGCCAAAAAATCGCCTCCCACCTAATCGACCTATCCTGATACAAAAAAATAGGACCCGAAGGACTTGCCGACCTACAACTCATAGCAAGCAAAACCTCAACACCCCTACACACTGGATTAGTTAAAACCTACCTAGGATCCTTTGCCCTATCTATCCTAACCATCCTACTAATACACAGACTCAAAAAACTAATGGCCCCAAACCTACGAAAATCCCACCCCCTACTAAAAATAATCAACAACTCTCTAATCGACCTGCCCACTCCACCAAACATCTCCGCCTGATGAAACTTCGGATCACTCTTAGGTATCTGCCTAATAACACAAATCCTAACCGGACTACTACTAGCAACCCACTACACCGCAGACACAACCCTCGCCTTCTCATCTGTAGCCCATACATGTCGAAATGTCCAATACGGTTGACTAATCCGCAACCTACACGCAAATGGAGCTTCATTCTTCTTTATCTGCATTTACCTTCACATCGGCCGTGGATTCTACTACGGATCCTACCTTTTCAAAGAAACCTGAAACACAGGAGTCCTCCTCCTACTAACTCTAATAGCAACAGCCTTCGTAGGATACGTCCTGCCATGAGGACAAATATCCTTCTGAGGAGCTACAGTCATCACTAACCTATTCTCAGCCATTCCCTACATCGGACAAACCCTAGTAGAGTGGGCCTGAGGTGGATTTTCAGTAGATAACCCAACACTCACACGATTCTTCGCTCTACACTTTCTACTGCCCTTTATCATCGCAGGCCTCACCATAATCCACCTTACCTTCTTACATGAATCCGGATCAAACAATCCCCTAGGCATTTCATCAAACTGTGACAAAATCCCATTCCACCCATATTTCTCCGCCAAAGACATCCTTGGCTTTATACTCATACTCCTTCCACTCATAACCCTAGCCTTATTCTCCCCTAACTTACTAGGAGACCCAGAAAACTTTACCCCTGCGAACCCCCTAGTAACACCCCCTCACATCAAACCAGAATGATACTTCCTATTCGCCTACGCTATCCTCCGATCCATCCCCAACAAATTGGGAGGAGTACTAGCCCTAGCTGCATCAGTACTAATCCTATTCCTAATTCCCCTCCTACACAAATCAAAACAACGTACCCTAACCTTCCGCCCACTCTCACAACTCCTATTCTGAACCCTCGTCGCCAACCTCCTCATCCTAACATGAGTAGGCAGCCAACCCGTAGAACACCCCTTCATCATCATCGGACAGCTCGCCTCCATCACCTACTTCACAATCCTCCTAATCCTATTCCCCGCCACCGGGGCCCTAGAAAACAAAATACTAAACTACTAAAACACTCTAATAGTTTACTAAAAACATTGGTCTTGTAAACCAAAGAATGAAGACTTACCCCTTCTTAGAGTTTAACCACTTATCAGAAAGAGAGAACTTAAACCTCTATCTCCAACTCCCAAAGCTGGTATTTTACATTAAACTACTTTCTGACCCCCTCCCATCTAACCGCTCGAATAGCCCCACGAGACAATCCCCGCACCAACTCTAACACAACAAACAAAGTCAACAACAATCCCCAACCCCCCACCAAAAACATCCCCACCCCCTCCGAATAAAACATAGCTACACCACTAAAGTCCAACCGAGTCGAAAATATATCTCCAGCATCAACAGTCACTACACTAGACTTCCAACACCCAACAAGACCTCCAATAACCGCTCCCATAACACATACTAAAACAAACCCAACCCCATACCCAACAACACGCCAATCTCCTCAAGCCTCAGGAAAAGGATCTGCTGCCAACGACACAGAATACAAAAAAACCACTAACATCCCCCCCAAATACACCAAAAACAACACCAACGAAATAAAAGAAGCTCCCAAACTCAACAACCATCCACATCCTATAACAGATGCCAAAACCAAACCAACAACTCCATAATAAGGAGAAGGATTTGAAGCAACTGCTAACCCCCCTAAAACAAAACACACCCCTAAAAAAATCACAAAATAAGTCATGACAGTTCCTGCTCGGCTTCTCTCCAAGACCTGCGGCTTGAAAAGCCGCCGCTGATTTAACATTTCAACTACAGGAACTTTCAAACCTTCCCCAAAAAATCATGTACAACTACCATTTCTTAATCCCCTAGACATAATACTCAATCCCCCAATCTACTCGCACCCCCCTTACCCCCCAAACATATATGTTCAGGTAAGTTACATGTATAGCCATGCATTAATTTACATGCCTCATTATTATATTAATGTTAAATCATGGGTTTAATTGTATGTACTAGGACTATGGAAGTTCTTTATGATATATAATTTGTTAATTCATTTTTGTTTACGTGTAATATATTGTATTGAACTAACAATAATTTCACTGACTAATACTAAAACCATAAGACTCATGAGGTGTACATACTTTATGGGGTCGGTATACGACTATGTTTTAGTTAAGGTATCTGAATGGTGACAGGCCATAACAATTCAATTATCTCTTGAAGTACCGGTGTCTGAAGTGTTAGGTTATTTATTAATCGTTCTTCTCACGTGAAATCAGCAACCCGGTGTACGTAATGTTTTACGTTACTAGCTTCAGGACCATTCATTCCCCCTACACCCTAGCCCAACTTGCGCTTTTGCGCCTCTGGTTCCTCGGTCAGGGCCATGGCTCGGTTTACTTAGCACTCGGTCCTCTTCACAGAGTCATTTGGTTGATGCTTGTCTGCTTCTCACCCGTGATCGCGGCATCTGATTGCCCGAAGTGCCTCTAGTAATTTTTTTTCTCTTCACTTCTTCACAGGTGGCCCCTCAGAGTGCACCGCGGTGCAGCCATCGAAGACGTGAGCATACAGACGCGTTGCGTCCTATTATTAGCTTTCAAGAATCACTGGATGGGACGGTTGAAGTATTTGGGGAATCATCTTTACCCTGTGCACTTTGTTTTCCATTTGGTTGTGGTGGGACCGCTAACCCTAAACATGGTGCTATTTGGTGAATGTTTGCCGGACATAATTTCACTTACTTTTACCCATTTACACTTCCTCTAACTTTTCTAACAAACTATTTTTAAACTAGGTAAATTTCAACAAAAAATTTAACAAACCTTAACAAAAATTTTTACAAACTTTGTTAATTTATATTACACTACTCCATAACCAGCAGAATCCCATTAAAAACCAAACCCTTTAACAACCTAATTTTTTTAACCCATATCTATTTGTATGCTTATATTTTTCATATACTACACCACTGGAGTTACATTAAAAAAATACTGATCATCGAGCGTACACCATAACTCCACACAACACCATAACTTCACACCAAATAAGCAATAAACACAAATAAGCAATAAACACAAATAAGCAATAAACACAAATAAGCAATAAACACAAATAAGCAATAAACACAAATAAGCAATAAACACAAATAAGCAATAAACACAAATAAGCAATAAACACAAATAAGCAATAAACACAAATAAGCAATAAACACAAATAAGCAATGAACACAAATAAGCAATAAACACAAATAAGCAATAAACACAAATAAGCAATAAACACAAATAAGCAATAAACACAAATAAGCAATAAACACAAATAAGCAATAAACACAAATAAGCAATAAACACAAATAAGCAATAAACACAAATAAGCAATAAACACAAATAAGCAATAAACACAAATAAGCAATAAACACAATT